GCTTCCGCATAATTTCCTTCCGATTGAGCTGACATCCGTTACGGTCGTCATTCGATTCAAAGAATTCTCCGTTCCAGAAACGTACATGAGATTTTCATCTCATACGGCTCCTCCCCTATGTGCATAATGAAAATAATACATGGAATCAAAAAAGATTGAAATATTCTCATTATGAATTCAGTGGGGCTAACGTTTTTACAAGAAATCTCTAGCCAACCTTTCTGCAAAAGATATTTTCTTAACATCACGCGTGTTGATACTGGTACTAGATAAAAATGTAAACTCCAACAATTTCTTTGTTCTCAACGCCCTTTAATTTCCAGGAATTAATCACTTCAACAGTCTTCTATGGTTCTAAGGGTATCCAAAGTACCAACGAGATGGATGTTTGTTATCCCAACCATTCTTTTTAGTCCCGATCCCAATAAGGAAAGGCGGTAATTTTAAACAAAGTTTTCGTGTTGTTGATTCCTAGGCGTAGCGCCTCTTCCCCTATGCGGCCTATTGGTACTAGTCTAGTATGGTAGGGTTGGCCTGTAATATAGAACCCATAGGTGTAACCTTTCGCTCAATACTCGAATCAACAATTGAAGCATCTGAGGCTGCATTAATCGGGGATACACGACAGAAGGAATTGTTTTATCTAGAAACTTCACCTTCAACAAGCGTAGATTTTTTCAATAATCTTTTTCGTTCTTTTCTATCCCGAATCTTCCGTCTTTCTCCTAAGACCGAAGCGGTAAATAAAAAAATAATCAAATCACACCATCTCTATAATAGGTAAATGCCTCTTTTTCTCCTGAAGTTGTCGGAATTATTCGTAATAAGATATTGGCCACAATTGAAAAGGTCTTATCAATAAAATTTTCATTTATCCGCGATCTAGGCATAGGTAGAAATCCATTCTATAATTCTTTTCATTAACTCTCGTGAGAAAACGATCCCACAAGTAAAGGAATTTTACAGTACGAAATAACATAAAAGCAGACTCATATCCAATTTTTTCTTTTTGAAGGGGGTCGATAAAAAATAAGAAATATTAGAATCCGATTCGATTTCATCCAAATGTAGTAGTATAAATGTAGTAGTATAAGAATGAAAGGAACTATTCCGATTTGATCAAAGTAGAAGAATCAAAGAATTTATCTTGCGGATTAGGAGAATTCGAGAAGTTTTTCTGAAATTAAGATCCAAAGAAGAAAAAAATCGAATAATTCTTCAATAATCCTTCTATAATGAAAATAGAATAACCCTCCATTTTGTGTTTTGTCCATAGCGGGTAGACGCTTATACACTATACAATCAAATCGAAAAGGATGATTTATGAATTTGGAATAGATTTACGGGTTAAGGGGTTGTTGTTAAGCGACCTAAAATTGGAAAGAAATTTTCAAATTCTTATGGAAATTGAATTCGAATAAAAAGATAATTATGATCGAAAGGTATCCATTTACCATAGTCCAACAAAATAGACCGATCAGTTGATTCGTTCCAATTCATTGATTGAATCCGGTAAAAATATCAGAAAAAGGTAGGAGCGCCGCCTCCGTCTTGGCAAACAAGATATATCTTTATTGTTATTGTTTTTAACCGTTTTTCAAAAAAAGATTATATTATCTTTTTCTCCCAGCTCCCTGGCTCGAAGAAAAAATGCTTTCTTTGATGAAAAGTTTTCCATTTTTATAGCTAGAATGGATTCGAGTGTCTGTACCCATCTAACAATCGAATATGAACAACTCGCAATTCGCTCGGATTCTCGGTCATAATCATTATGTAGGAGAGATGGCCGAGTGGTTCAAGGCGTAGCATTGGAACTGCTATGTAGGCTTTTGTTTACCGAGGGTTCGAATCCCTCTCTTTCCGTATCTTCACCCAATTCACCAATGCTTCAGACCTTTCTTTGAGATAGATTCTCAATTCCTAATTTCTGTGATACGGAAGGAAAGAAAGAACGGGCAGGGAATAAGGATCTGCCTACTGATCTATGATACATGAATGGGAGAAAAATACAAATCTCCGGATCCAATTCCTTACCTTGTGTCCCTTTACTTAACTTAAGTGAAAGGGAAAAATTGTACGAACCCTTGGTTTGTTATTTTAGTTAGGTTTAAGTCTGACGAGAATAATATTCTACGACAAGTAATTCATTTATTTTCAAACCGACCCATTTACTATCTATTATTTGATTGACTAATCCTTTATATTGGAATGCGTGAAGAGTCAAATGCTTTGGCAATTCTTCATGGTGGGATGAATCAAGATAATTTTGAATCAGAGCTCTGGATTTTTTGTCATCCCTTGCTGTAATAATATCTCGGGGTTTGCAACGATAACTTGGTATATCTACTATACGACCATTAACTAAAATATGTCTATGATTAACTAATTGGCGGGCTTGAGGAATAGTTGAAGCCATACCCAATCGAAAAAGGATGTTATCTAAACGCATTTCAAGTAATTGTAGTAAAACCAGACCCGTTGATCCTTTGGCTTTTCCGGC